TTACAAAATTTAGATTTTGCCAATGATCCAATCAGAAGAATAATTGGAACTATTGTATCGAGTTTTTTCATAGTATTATCTATTATAAATGACTTTTCCAGCATTTGATTCCGTACCGCCGATGAAAGGTTTAGTCGCACACTTGAAAGATAGCCCAAAAAGTTGAGAGAATATTTGGATAATTGGTTTATATAAACCCTTTCCGGTTGAGACCACGCATAAAAATGACATTGACATAAAATGACAAGGTAATACTTCCATTTATTCATCAGAAGAGGTGTATCTTTTGAAACCAAAATGAATTTTCCTTGATATCTAACATAATGCATGAAAGAATCTTTCAATAACCACAAGATGGCCTGAAAAGCATTAGCAAAAACTTTTGAAAAAAGGTCTATTTTTCCATAGAAATACATTCGTTCAAAAAGAATCCGAGAGGATGTTGATCGTAAATGAGAAGATTGGTTACGAAGAAAAAAAAAGATGGATTCGTATTCACATACATGAGAATTATATAGGAACAAGAAGAATCTTAGGTTACTCTTTGAAAAAATGGAAATAGATTTCTTTGGAGTAATAAGACTGTTCCAATTACAATACTCATGGAGAAAGAGCCGCAATAAATGCAAAGAAGAGGCATCTTTCGCCCAGTAGCGAAGAATTTGAACCAAAATTTCTAGATGGATGGGGTAGGGTATTAGTACAGCTGACATATAATTAAAATGTGAGAATTTGTCCTCGAAAAAAGGAAATATTGAATGAATTGATCGTAAATTATGAAATTTTACTATTTCTGACCTTTCTAAGGAAGATACTAATCGTAGGGAAAATGAAATTTCCACAATAACTACAAGTCCCTCTGATATCGTTTGAAAATACAAATTCTTGTTGTACCTAAAAAATGGATTTTGGTTAGAATCATTAGTGTAAATAATCAAATGATTCTGTTGATACATTCGAGGAATTAAACGTTTTACAATTAGTAAACTAGATTTATTGTCATAACCTACATTTTCCAACAAAATGGATCTATTTAAACCAGCAAGTGCATAAATATACTCCCGAAAGATAAGTGGGTATAGGAAGTCATGTTGCCGAGATTTATCTAGTTTTAAATATCTTTGAAATTCTTCCATTTGAAATTAGATTTGAACCAAGGGCAGGGGGTTTATTTTATTGGGTTATCAAATGATACATAGTACGATACAGTAAAAACAAGGTATTATAGTAAGAAAAGAATAGATACCTCGGAAACAGGTTAAATTCATTAACGGATTCTCTATCTTCTCTTTTTCCATCTAATTGTTTATGTTCCTTATAGGATAACAAGATAGGATAACAAGATAATTAATTATAAATCTTTTTTTTTTTATTTATTTTTTTCAAGCCAATCGCTCTTTTGATTTTGGAAAAAAATCTCTTTATCAATATGCTGCTTCTTCTACACATTCATCTCCACCCCATAATCCCATAATGGAGAATAGCTAATAATTAGGACTCGTTAAAAAAAAACGGAAAATCCACTTATGGGAAAAGACTTTCCCGCACCAGGCACTAATAAATTTTTAACGTCTAATTAGATCGGAAAATCAAGCATTCAAATTAAGAACAGAAGCTCGTTGCTTTTTTTGTTTCCTTATTTCCTTATCTTATAATAATATTGGGGCCGCAGGGCTCTATCCATTTATTTACTCAACCAAACTTTGAATTTATTTTGTTCCGCGCCACGAATTCAAACAAGGTTTTGGACCGATCGGATAAGAATGAAATATTCTCAGAATTCTCCACTGATACGACATGCTATTTTTTCCATTCATTTCTTTCAGAATCAGTCGTGGTCTTACAAACTCTACCGATGGTATAGACGAATCACTTGCTTCATACAAATGTGTAAAAGATGCTAGCCGCACTTAAAAGCCGAGTACTCTACCGTTGAGTTAGCAACCCAAATAAAATAATTAGGATGTGTAGATACAATCGGAATCAAATAAATAAAAAAAAGATTAAATTGCACGACACAATCAAAACATTAAATTAGCAATAAATGAAATAGAAAAATTTCTAATTTCTATCTGAACATAAAACAAAATGAAATTATATATTAAATATATATATATATATTTAATATTTTCAATCAAAAAGACTTCTTGTATCGCAGCAAACCCAAGAAACCCATCATTTGAATGAAGTAAAAAACCAAACTTATGGAATGGAGATAAATAGATCCATTTCCCCACGATCAGATTATATTTGTTTGATATACTGTTGTCAATATGAATGTTGATAAAAGAATACAATGAAGAAAACAAAAGAATCCATTAATTCAATAATTCAATTTAAATAATTTAAATTGAATTAATAATAGAAAAAAAAAAAAAAATTAAACTAAATATAATACAAACTTACAAAGTAAGGGCTTATGTTGGATTGGCACTACATAAATAATTTATATAGATACAAAAAAATACAAAAAAAGGGTGTAAATGGAAGAATAAATTAAGGAAAAAGAAGACGTAGGAAAAAATCTCGAGTTTATTCAATCAATAGGCAATATAAGTAGACTAAGAAAGCTTAATCCCCTGTTTTTTTTATTTCATTAATTTCGTTTGGTTAAGGCAAAGTTCCGTAAAAACCCCCGCCTTCTTTGAAATATCATGAACAGTTCCTGTAGGTTGAGCGCCTTTTTCAAGGAAATATAAAATAGCAGAAACATTTAAATAGGTCTGATTCTTTATCGGATCATAAAAACCAACTTTCCGAAGATCTCTTCCTTCTCTTCGGGATCGAACATCAATTGCAACGATTCGATAAATGGCCCATTGGGATAGGTGTAGATAAACAATACCCCCCTTAGAAACGTATAAGAAGTTTTCGCCTCATACGGCTCGAGAAAAATGATTTGATTCAAAGTTATGTCTCTGTATAGAATTCTAATGAAAAACAGCTCTATAAAATCATCAAATCAATTAGACTATGATTTAAGTCCTTTTTTCTTCTTTTTTCCCGAAAAAGATTTCCCGAAAAAGAAATCATTTATACCCCCCTAACTCAAGTTGGATAACTCTCAAATAACTCAAAGGAAAACCTTTAGGCATTTTATTTATTGAGTGGTCTCTAACCCCCCTTTTTTGTTTTTCCTTTTTAGAATCTATTTTGATTCTTCATTCTGATCTAGTTGTTGAGACAATTGAAAAGGGTATTTCCTTGTTCCAAAATCCTTTATCTTTGCCTTGAATCATTGGGTTTAGACATTACTTCGGTGATCTTTAATCATTTCAAAATGGCAGCAACATACCATTTTTTTTTCTATCAAAGAATCATATGAACGATTGATTTCCGCGCGATACACTTTTTATTTTGATCGAAAGAGTTTTACCAATTCCAACAAACTTTACTTTTGTATTTGAAACTTGCTCGAATTGGATCCTTTCTATTTCTATATCGAAAATATATTTACATATTTACGAAGTTGTTCCAACTTATTGATTGGCACTAACCCTAGATCCTTGCCCCTGAGAAATGAATCAATACTTTCTACTCGAGCTCCACCATGTACTATTTACATTTTACATCCCAACCCAATAAAAAATGTGGGTTCTAGTGTGTAACAGACCAAACGATGTCGAGCCAAGAGCACCTTTCTATATAATAGAAAATGGTGAATGTAAGAATCCACAGCGGATCATGTCCGTCAAGTCACACGTTGCTTTCTACCACATCGTTTCAAACGAAGTTTTACCATAACATTCCTTTCCTTTAGTTTGTAACCGGTATGTAATTGATTCAATTATGGAATCATGAATAGTCATTGCTTCGGTCGGTACTAAGTTCGTTTTGCATCGAGATCCTCAAGTGACTCGATAGGATGGATTCACCAATCTTACACTTCTTCGAGTACTAAAGACTCATAAGACATTTCTTCGAGTACTAAAGACTCATAAGAAATCATTAAAAAGATTTAATTGAAAAAAAAGCCTATCTCGATATCATTATTTGAATAAAGTTTTACAGTAAGGACCGCATTTTATCAGAAATTTTATCATCATAAGAAAGATAAATCCATATTATGTCCCCATCTTTCCTGGATCACACATAGATTCAATTATCAATTACATCTGCGTGTTATTTGAACTCGATCAAATTTGTGAATATGATTTAGAGAAGAATCATTACAAATAAGAAACAAGAATCACATTTATTATAAACAGAAGATTGTTCAAGAAGGAATTATTATGATATATAATAAAATATATAATGAGTAGGCTCTGGGACGGAAGGATTCGAACCTCCGAATAGCGGGACCAAAACCCGTTGCCTTACCGCTTGGCCACGCCCCATTTCATTTCTATTCGACCCTACTAGACATTAATATTAATATTAGTATTGGTTGTTCGTCAATTCCAGTTAAAATATCTATGAAATAGATTAGGTTGTTGCTAGGATTTTGATACGCGTATATATAGAATTAGAATGAAACTGAATTTATTGATCATAATATATAATTCAATTAAGATATTGTATGAAAGTATGATTTATTCTATTCTTTTTTGATTTGAGAATTAAAAAATTTTTGATTGGGTGAATTTTAAAAAATTTTAAAAGAAGGGTTTTTTGGTCTACCTTACTTTATTCATTTTTTTTTTATACTTTATTGATTTTTATATCAATAATTTTATATCAATAATATATTAATAACTTAATCAAAATATAATTTTTATAACTCAATCAAAATATAATTAGCTTCATTCAAGAAAAAAATCTTTGTTATGCTTAATATCTTTAGTATGGTCTGTATCTGTCTTAATTCTTCCTTTTATTCAAGCAGTCTTTTCTTCGCCAAATTGCCCGAGGCCTACGCTTTTTTGAATCCAATCGTGGATGTTATGCCAGTAATCCCTGTGCTCTTTTTTCTCTTAGCTTTTGTTTGGCAAGCTGCTGTAAGTTTTCGATGAGATCTTTAATACTGTCCTAGAAAAATTCACGACCTATTCGAGCAAAAA